CTCATTCACGTATCATAAATCGCTCCCGTATCGCAGTAATGTAATTAGGAATAGAGGTTTTTTATCAAAAAAACTATTGGAATAATGATATGAATTGTTATTTGATTTGATATATTGTGGTCGGTAACGCTGGTGAATTAACAGAAACGGAAAGAGAGGGATTCGAACCCTCGGTAAACAAAAAGCCTACATAGCAGTTCCAATGCTACGCCTTGAACCACTCGGCCATCTTTCCTACATAATCTTATTATTGACCAGAAACCGAGTGAATAGCGAGTTACTCATATTATTTTATTGCAGTACGGGCACAACCGAGGTTCTATAGTAATCCAAAATTCCTTTCAAATTTCATATTTATAAACAACAACTTCTCTTATCATTTATCCCCTTATCATCTATCCCATAGATCTATTACAAATTCATGAATCGTACTATGGATTTTTCTATTTCATTTCAATGGTATAATGATTATTCCATCCCTTTTCCTCCTTGGATCATAACCAAATCCAAATTTCTCGAGTTATAAGAATCCATAGTAAAATAAAGTCCTTGATTATTCAACTTAGATGAAATAGTAATAGTTCTGCTCATTTGTATACTACGAAATTTATATTAAATTCAATCTGATTCAAAAGTCTCCTATCTCTCTTTGTCCGAAAAGAATACAATTTGAGCGGAAGGTACATATCTTTTTAGTTATCATTTTTCTTTTTTTATGTTATTCTGTAATGTACAATTCCTTTGTTTGTGGGATCATTTTCCCCGAGCCGAGGGGGTAATGAGAAGAATTATAGAATGGATTGCTAATTATGCCTAGATCTCGGATAAATGGAAATTTTATTGATAAGACCTCTTCGATTATAGCCAATATTTTATTACGAATAATTCCGACAACTTCAGGAGAAAAAAAGGCATTTACCTATTATAGAGATGGTGTGATTTGATTCTTTTTTCTTGTTTTTTTTTTTTTTAGCCCTCATTTCATTCTTACGAGAAAAGACGTGGTTCGGAATAGAAAGAACCCAATTTAAAAAATAAAGCTACGCTTAGTGAAGGTCAAGTTTGGAGATAGAACAATTCCTTCTGTCGTGTATCCTCGATTGATCCAGCCTCAGATACTTTAATTTACTTTAAATATCGATTTTAGTATTGAACAAAAGGTTACACCTATAGGTTCTGTATTGCGGGGCAATCCTACTCCAATAGTACCAATAGGCGGCATAGGGGGAGAAGCACTACACTAGGAATCAACAACACGAAAACTTTGTTATTTTGTTATAAATTGCCCTTTTCCTTATCGGTATCGGGCCTAACAAGAATGGTTGGGACAACAAACATCCATCTCGTTCGTACTTTGGATACCCATATAACCATCAAAGATCGTTGAAGTGACTAATTCCTGGAAATAGTAGGCGTTGAGGACAAAGAAATCGTTGGAGTTACCATTTCTATCTAGCACTAATACGATAGGTGTTAAGAAAAAAAACCTCTTGCGGGAAGGCTGGCTAGAGATTTCTTGTAAAAATACCAGCTCCTGTCAGTTCATAATAAGAATAGGGAATTTTTGATTCCATGTATTATTCCCCTTAGTACTATGCACAGAAGGGAGGAGCCGTATGAGATGAAAATCTCACGTACGGTTCTGGAGCGGAGATTTTTTGAATAAAATGAACGACCGTAACGGATGTCGGCTCAATCCGAAGGAAATTATGCGGAAGCTTTACAGAATTATTATGAAGCTACGCGACCAGAAATTGATCCCTATGATCGAAGTTATATACTCTATAACATAGGCCTTATACACACAAGCAACGGGGAGCATACAAAGGCTTTGGAATATTATTTCCGGGCACTAGAACGAAACCCATTCTTACCACAAGCTTTTAATAATATGGCCGTGATCTGTCATTACGTGCGACTATCTCCACTATAGAAAGAAGGAAAAAAAGATCAAATTGGCTAGTCAATACTAGAAAAAAATAGGCTTTCTACATATGCATCGTCCAAAGCAACGATTTTTATCAGCTGTAGCAAGGAAAGAAACTTCATGATAACAAAAAAAAGGAAGAAAATAAGTACGGCCTACATATTATACTCTATGGATAAAGGATCGAATTGATAAAGAAAGCACCGTAAAGATCAATTAGCGAGCTTTTGGGGTCGATACAGTTAAGAACTGCTTACTTATGTCACGATATGGGATATAAAGTTAGGAATCAACTTATGTAATAGAGTCGATCCACTAAAGTATTGAGCAGCGGTGTAGCATCAGATCCCAAAGATAGTAAGTTCTTTTTTCTTATGGAAGAAAGTCTTTTTCAAAGATTCTATATAAATTTCATATATGAAACCGAGATAGTTACCTTTCAGAAAATGAGAACGATATAGGGGATATCTATGCTTCATTTTTCTGAAGGTGGGAGAAAAGCGAAAACTAATTAATTATTGATCCAAATTAGAATTTGAAACTTATGTAATTAACTTCTTCTGGTTAACCCAA